TGATTAATATATTAGAATATTCAGTGCCGGGCTGTTTTTTTATTGGTCTTTAGTTGGAGTTTTCGGGTGATTAGTGGGCGAGCAAAATAAAAATTGATGCATATATATATATATATATATATATATATAATGGGATGCCAATTCACATTTCAACTCGTTGGCTCGCGCGTTCTTGAGTCTTTCTTGGTTTCGGGGTTTGACAAGAATAACAGGATTTACTGAGCGTAGGGGGGTAGGGGGGTTTGTCGCGCAAAAACCAAAAGGGGGCATTAATATAAGGATAAGTTGAACAAGAGATAAGTATGTTATGCACTTGATTTAATAGTATGTAATTCTTAATTTATGTCTTATAATAATTAATATTTATTATCACATACAAGGAAAATGTTCTACCTTAAATTAACATTTGCGGCCTGCACTGTGAGATGCAAGATGAAAGGAGATAAAAAAAGGAGAACGTTATGCATATAAGAGAATGCTCGGCTTGGTGGGTAACGAGACATATGTACTACACATTGATCTTAACCAGATGCCAGTATAATTATCCGAATGGGGGAGTATTACAATTGTACCCCTGAAATAGGAACCAGATGCCAGTAATAGTTCACATTGTGCAACCCCCACAGTTGGTGTCCTTGATTCCATCATGCATGATATACCTTTATATAAATCAGTTGGTGGTTTCTTACTACATTAAAATATCCTGATGAGATCTTAGTTGATTATTTCAAGGAAAATTTGAGGACAAATTTTTGGGGATTAATATATTACTCAAGTTAAGATATTGGGTTTTTGAGTCTTAATTTTATGCTTTATGTATAGCTTAATAATTAGTACTTCTTGAATGGTTAAAATAATAGGTTGGTGATAATACATACATGGATTAATACATTGTTGTAGAGTTACATATATCAATTATTATTGCGAGGAATGTTTTCCAGGAAATAGTTTAGTTTAGAATTCTGGCTTTGGGAGCCAGTGGTGGGAGTTAAAATCTCCCTTTTCTGGGCGCTAGGGAGGAGTTTAACCTCCGATCTTCGGATTACAAGACCGATGCTTTTAGGCTAAGCTACTAGGGCAAGCTCATTCTAATGCCTTGTTTTCTAATCATCCTGCTAGTGGGAAGAAGATTAAGAACAGTGCGAAGTATAAAACGGATGCGATTTGTCCGATAATGATGAAGGGGTGTTCTACTGGCATGCCTCCAATTCATGTAAGGATGATTATGTCTGCTACCAGGGTCCAAAATAGAAGTTGGGTAAGGGGGCGAAATGTTAGTCCTCGCTGTTTTGAGGTGTGTAGAAGTGGTACTACTATTAGTACTAGGATAGAGAATAGTAATGCAAGAACGCCTCCTAGTTTATTTGGGATCGATCGGAGGATGGCGTAGGCAAATAGAAAGTATCATTCTGGTTTGATGTGTGGAGGAGTTACTAGGGGGTTGGCGGGGGTAAAGTTTTCTGGGTCTCCTAGCAGGTTTGGGGAAAATAATGCTAGTAGTGTAAGGGCTAAGAGTATAAGTACGAATCCAAGTAAGTCTTTATATGTAAAGTACGGGTGGAAGGAGATTTTGTCTGCATCTGAGTTTAGTCCAATTGGGTTATTTGATCCTGTTTCATGGAGGAAGAGCAGGTGAAGGATGGTTGCGGCGGCAATAATAAATGGGAATAGGAAGTGGAATGCGAAGAATCGTGTTAATGTTGCGTTGTCTACTGAGAAGCCACCTCAGATCCATTGAGCCAACATGTCTCCTATATATGGTACGGCGGATAGGAGATTTGTGATAACTGTGGCACCTCAGAAGGATATTTGGCCCCATGGGAGTACGTAGCCTACAAAGGCTGTCATCATGACTAGCAGAAGAAGGACCACGCCGATGTTTCAGGTTTCCTTGTAGAGGTATGACCCGTAATAGAGGCCTCGGGCAATGTGTATGTAGATGCAGATGAAGAAGAATGATGCTCCATTGGCGTGGATATTGCGGATTAGTCATCCGTAGTTTACATCTCGACAAATGTGGGCTACTGATGAAAATGCGGTTGAAATGTCTGAGGTGTAGTGTATGGCTAGGAATAGGCCGGTTAGGATTTGGGTAATCAAACATAGCCCTAGGAGGGAGCCAAAGTTCCATCACACTGAGATATTAGATGGCGCTGGTAGGTCGACTAGCGCGTCGTTAGCAATTTTAATTAATGGGTGCGTTTTTCGTAGGCTTGCCATGGGGTGGTTCCTGTAGTTGAACAACAACGGTGGTTCTTCAAATCATTGGTCTCAGTTAAAGTCTGAGCAGGAATTATGATCTTTATTCTGGTTTTGTTCTTAATTGGTTTAATTCTGGGCTTAATCGCTGTTGCTTCTAATCCTACGCCCTATTTCGCTGCGTTTGGGTTAGTAATTGCGGCGGGGGTTGGGTGTGGGATTTTGGTGGGCCATGGGGGCTCTTTTTTATCACTAGTTCTTTTTCTAATCTATCTAGGGGGGATGCTCGTTGTTTTTGCCTATTCGGCAGCTTTAGCTGCTGAGCCCTTCCCGGAGGCTTGAGGTAGTCGTACTGTGCTTGGTTATGTCTTAGCTTATTTAGTTGGGGTTGGTTTAGTAGCAGGGTTCTTTTGAGAGGGTTGGTTTGAGGGTTCGTGGACGGTTGTGGATGGGCTAAAAGAGTTTTCTGTTTTACGTGCTGATATCAGCGGGGTGGCTGTGATGTACTCATTTGGTGGGGGGATATTAATTATCTGCGCTTGGGTGTTGCTTTTGACCTTGCTTGTTGTGTTGGAGCTTACTCGTGGTCTGAGCCGGGGGACGTTACGGGCGGTTTAAAGTGAAGTTAGGATGGTGGCTAGGATTAGAGTTAAGAGGAAGATGGTTAGGTATGTTTTAATTATTCCTCGTGAGATGTTATTTGTGGCTTTTGCTATGTTTTTTTGTGTTAGTGCTAGGCCTTTTGGTCCAATTGTTTCGAGCCACGTTTTGTCGAGTTGGGTGGCGGCTGATTGTCCCAGGGTGAGTTTAAGTTTTGGGATTAGTCGATGTGTAATTATAGGGAAGAATCCTAGTATGTTTGAGAAGTGATGTGTGTGGGTTATTGGGGTAATCTTCACTTGTTTACTTGTTATGTTGGCGAGTTCTATGGCTGTTAGCAGGCCCGTAATTGTTACTAGGAGAGCCGCTATTTTTAAGGGGGTTGGCATTGTTATAACTGGTGTTTTTATGGGTAAAAAGTTTTGGGTGATAATTAGTCCTGCGGTGATGCTTCCTCAGGCAAGTCGTTTGAGGGGGTTGATTACTAATGGGTTGTTTTCGTTAATCGGGCATAGGGGCAGGAATCGGGGAGCTCCTATGATTACAAAATATACTAGGCGGAAACTATATACAGCTGTAAAAGATGTGGCAATTAATGTCAGGATAAGGGCTCAGGCGTTTAGGGATGAAGAGTTTAGGGCCTCGATGATTGCGTCTTTTGAGAAGAACCCTGCTAAGAAGGGGGTTCCTGTTAGGGCTAGGCTACCAATTGTGAAGTAAGTAGAGGTGGTGGGCATAATGTCGAGCAGGCCTCCTATCTTTCGGATGTCTTGTTCGTCATTTAGGCTGTGAATAATCGACCCTGAGCACAGGAATAGTATAGCCTTGAAAAAGGCGTGGGTGCAGATATGAAGGAATGCTAGTTGTGGTTGGTTTAACCCGATTGCGACTATTATTAGGCCTAGCTGGCTTGATGTTGAGAAAGCTACAATTTTTTTGATATCATTTTGGGTGAGGGCGCAGGTGGCTGCGAATAGCGAGGTTAGTGCTCCAAGGCAGAGACAAGTTGTCAGTGCCAGTTGATTATTCTCTATGAGAGGGTGAAGGCGGATTAGCAGGAAGATTCCTGCAACAACCATGGTGCTTGAGTGGAGTAGGGCAGACACTGGGGTAGGGCCTTCCATGGCGGCTGGGAGTCAGGGGTGAAGGCCAAATTGGGCGGATTTTCCTGTTGCTGCTAAGATGAGTCCAATTAGGGGAAGTGTTATATCAAAGTCTTTTGATAGAGTTAAGATTTGTTGGATTTCTCAGGAGTTGAGGTTTATTGCGAACCAGGCTATAGCTATAATTAGTCCGATGTCCCCTACTCGGTTATAAATAACGGCTTGGAGGGCGGCTGTGTTAGCATCCGCCCGGCCATATCATCACCCGATGAGAAGGAAGGACATGATTCCTACTCCTTCTCAGCCGATGAATAGTTGGAAGATATTGTTAGCTGAGACTAAGATAATTATGGCTACTAAGAATACAAGTAGGTATTTAAAGAATTGGTTGATGTTGGGGTCGGAGTGCATGTATCAGAGTGAAAATTCAAGAATTGATCAGGTGACGTATAAGGCAATTGGGATAAAGATTAAGGAGTAGTGATCAAATTTAAAGCTGATGTTTACATCGAATGTTTGGGTGTTTATTCATTGTCAGTTTGTTACGATACTTTCTGCTCCTTGAGCCAGGAAAATTGTAAGGGGCAGGAGGCTGATGAGGAAGGCTGAGCTAATGGCAGTTTTAGTGGTTTTTGCCATATTAGACTCTTGTTGGTTTGGATTAAGTGTGGTGAGTAGTGGGTGAAGTAAGATAAGGAGGGTTAGGAGAAGGGACGAGTGTATGATTAGTGTCATAGCTTCCACTTGGATTTGCACCAAGAGTTTTTGGTTCCTAAGACCAACGGATGAGCTGTTATCCTTTGGGAGCGCAAGGAAGCCAGGGAATTTAACCCTGGAGCGTAAGAATTAGCAGTGCTTACTAATTTCTGTTCTTCCTTGGTGAGTAAGGGGGTTTTAACACCTGTCTTTAGAATCACAATCTAATATTTTAGTTAAACTATACTTACAGTAGCATCATCCTCACATAAGCTCTGGTTTTGTCACTAGTAGGATAATAGGGATTAAGTGTATGATTATCAGTAAATGTTCTCGGGTGTGGAACGGTTGGAGTCCTGAGATGTGGTTTGGTGTTGGGCCTCGTTGTGATATAAGGAATATGTATAGGGAGTAGCTGGCTGTAATTAGTGTCCCTAGCCCGGTGAGTAGGATTGTCCAGGGGGATCAGTTGAATAATGTTGTGATGATTATGAGTTCCCCTATAAGGTTTGGTAGTGGTGGTAGTGCTAGGTTGGCTAGATTAGCTATAAATCATCAGACTGCTGTTAATGGAAAGATCACTTGTAGTCCTCGGGCAAGTACCATTGTTCGACTGTGGGTTCGTTCATACGCTGTGTTGGCTAAGCAGAATAATGCTGAAGATGCTAATCCGTGGGCAATTATAAGAATGATTGCTCCTGAGAAGCCTCATGGGGTTTGAATTAGGATTCCCCCTGCCACTAATCCCATATGGCCCACGGATGAATAGGCGATTAATGATTTTAGGTCCGTTTGTCGGAGGCAGATTGATCCAGTTATAATGATGCCTCATAGGGCTAGGATAATAAATGGATAGGCCAGCTCTTTTGATAAAGGGTCAAGCATTACTATCATTCGTATTATTCCATATCCACCAAGTTTTAGTAAAACTGCTGCTAGGACTATAGATCCTGCCACGGGGGCTTCTACGTGCGCTTTTGGCAGCCACAGATGAACTCCGTATAGTGGTATTTTGACTAGAAATGCAATCAGGCAGCCAGCTCATCAGATTGTGTGGCCTCAGGAGTTGAGTTGTAGGGGTTGTGAGTATTGAAGCACTAATATTGACAGGGTACCAGTGGATTGTTGGAGAAGGAGCAGGGCAACTAGGAGGGGTAGTGATCCTGCCAGGGTGTAGAACAGAAAATAAGTTCCCGCATTGAGTCGTTCAGTCTGATTCCCCCAACGGGTAATAATAATAAGAGTTGGAATAAGTGTGGCTTCGAATATGATGTAAAATATAATGACTTCTGTAGCGCCGAATGCCATAATTAAAAAGGTTTGTAATGAGGTGAGGAGCATAATGTATGTGCGCTGTCGAGCAATTGGTTCGGGGCTGATGTGGTTTTGGCTGGCTAGAATTATGAGTGGGAGTAATCAGCATGTTAGTACTAGGAGGGGGGTTGATAAGGGGTCTGTGGCTAGGTATATATTGGAGGAGGTCCATCCGGTTTCGGATGTTCATTTTAGTCAAGTTAGGCTAATAAGAGCAATTAGGAGGCTATGTGTGGTTGTAGTTGTTCATAGTCATTTGGGGGAAGTTAGTCAAATTGTTGGAAATAGTATAATTGTGGGGACAAGTACTTTTAGCATTGTAGAAGGTTCAGGCTTTGTAGGCGATTAGTTCCGTGGGTGCGGACTGTGGCAACTAGTAATGCTAGGCCGGTGCTTGCTTCACAGGCAGAAAAAGCTAGGAGCAGTAGGGGGGCTGTTGAGAATCCTGTAGCTTCGAATTGTAATGCTCATAGGGCTAGTGCGATGAACAGGGATAATATTATTCCCTCTAAGCATAGGAGTGCGGAAAGCAGATGGGTTCGGTGGAATGCTAGTCCTATTAGGCCTAGGATAAATGCTGAGCTAAAGCTGAAATGTGCGGGTGTCATAAGAGGGCCGTGGAATTAAACCACGATTTTCTGAGCCGAAATCAGAGGTCTTGTTTTGGACTAGCCCTCTATTCTGCTCATTCTAAGCCGCCTTGGGTTCATTCATAGACTAGCCCAAGGGTTAATAAGATTAAGACTGTTGTAGCTCAGAAGAATGTTCCTGTTGGGTTATGGAGTTGGTCTCCTCAGGGCAGGGGAAGGAGAAGGGCAATTTCTAGGTCGAAGAGAAGGAATAGGATTGCTACCAGGAAGAAGCGTAAAGAGAATGGTAGTCGGGCGGATCCTAATGGGTCGAATCCACACTCGTATGGGGATAGTTTTTCTGCATCTGGGTTTATTTGCGGCAATCAAAAAGATACAGTTGCCAGAACTAAGGATAAGATTATTGCGATGGTTAGAATGGTTATAACTAGGTTCATTATCTTTCCCTGGGGTTTAACCAAGACCGTGTGATTGGAAGTCACTTATACTAATTTTAATACTAGAAAGATTATGAGCCTCATCAGTAGATGGATACGTAAAGGAATAGTCATACTACGTCGACAAAGTGTCAGTATCAGGCAGCGGCTTCAAAACCAAAGTGGTGTTCGGACGTAAAGTGATATTGGGCTTGGCGTAGAAGGCATACTGCTAGGAAAGTTGACCCAATAATAACATGTAGTCCGTGGAATCCTGTAGCTACGAAAAATGTTGAGCCGTAGACCCCATCTGCGATTGTGAATGGTGCTTCGTAGTACTCCATGGCTTGGAGTGCTGTAAAATAAAGTCCTAGTAGGATGGTTAGTGCTAAAGATTGAATGGCTTGCTTTCGTTCTCCTTCTATAATACTATGATGGGCTCATGTTACTGTAACCCCCGAGGCTAATAGAACGGCTGTGTTAAGGAGTGGTACTTCAAAGGGGTCTAGTGGGATAATTCCTGAGGGGGGTCAGCATGCTCCTAATTCAGGTGTTGGTGCCAGGCTGGCGTGATAAAAAGCTCAAAAGAATCCAAGGAAAAAGAATACTTCAGAGGTGATAAATAAAATTATTCCATATCGTAATCCTTTTTGTACTGGGGGCGTGTGGTGGCCTTGGAAGGTCCCTTCTCGAATGATGTCACGTCATCACTGGTACATGGTAAGGAGTAGAAGAATTATTCCTAAAGTTATTAGTGTTGTTGAGTGAAAATGGAATCAGATTGCTAGGCCTGATGTTATTAATAGCGCAGCAATAGCTCCGGTTAATGGTCATGGGCTTGGGTCAACTATATGGTAGGCGTGTGCTTGATGGGCCATTAAGTGTTTTCTTGAAGATATAGACTTAGAAGAAGGACAAACACATAGGCTTGGATTATTGCAACTGCAACTTCTAGTAGTGTTAGAAGAAAAAGCACGGCGGCAGTTAGGACTGCTACTGTTGGCATTATTGGTAGGAGGACAAATACGGCAGTGGCGATGAGTTGAATTAGTAGGTGGCCTGCAGTTAGGTTGGCTGTAAGTCGGACTCCAAGGGCTAATGGTCGAATAAATAGGCTAATTGTTTCAATGATAATTAGTACTGGAATCAGTGGGATGGGTGTTCCTTCTGGGAGTAGGTGTCCTAGTGCGACTGTTGGTTGGTTTCGCATTCCAATGATAACTGTAGCAAGTCATAAGGGCACGGCGAATCCTATATTAAGTGATAGTTGTGTTGTGGGTGTAAAGGTGTAGGGTAGGAGGCCTAGCATGTTGATTGTAATTAGGAAAATTATTAGTGAGGTTAATAGGAGTGCTCATTTATGTCCTTCTACGCTTAGTGGTGTTATTAGTTGATTTGTGGAGCGGTTAATAAACCATTCTTGAGCTGTAATAAGTCGGTTGTTAATTCATCGAGATGTGGGGGTTGGGTAGAGTACTCAGGGAAGGGCAATCGCGATGGCAATTAATGGGATTCCTAGGTAGATTGGGCTTTCAAATTGGTCGAAAAAACTTACTATCATGGTCAGTCTCAGTACTCAGTTTTGTGTTTTTCAGCACTTACTAAGGATGGTTCATTTGGTGTGGTGTGGTTTAAGATTTTAGTTGGAATAACAGTTAAGAAAATAAGTCAAGAGAATACTAAAATCATGAATCAAGGGCCGGGGTTTAATTGTGGCATTTCACTAAGGGTGGTCTGGAGTCACCAATCTTTGGCTTAAAAGGCCAACGCTTTGTCCAATATTTAGCTTCTTAGCGAGGCAAGGTCTAGTTGACATGCGGACCAAGTTTCGAAGTGTGGTAGGGGTACTGCTTCAACTACAATTGGTATGAAGCTGTGGTTGGCTCCGCAAATTTCTGAGCATTGTCCGTAGTACACTCCTGGGTGTGAAGCAAGGAGGGCAGTTTGATTAAGTCGTCCTGGGACTGCATCTATTTTTACGCCCATGGAAGGGATAGCTCAAGAGTGTAATACGTCTTCAGCAGAGACTAGAATGCGGATTGGGGATTCTACTGGGATGACTATTCGGTGGTCTGTTTCTAGGAGTCGAAATTGTCCTGGGGTGAGGTCTTGAGTTGGTACTATGTAGGCATCAAAATTTAGGTTTTCATAGTCCGTATACTCGTAACTTCAATATCATTGATGTCCTATTGCTTTAATTGTTAGGTGGGGGTCATTAATTTCGTCTATGAGGTATAGAATGCGTAGAGAGGGCAGGGCAATTAACACTAAAATTACGGCAGGTAAAATAGTTCACACAATTTCGATTTCCTGAGAGTCTAAGATAAATTTATTAGTAAGTTTGGTGGATACTATTGCAATAATAATATATAATACTAGAGCACTAATTAGGAATACGATTATTAGTGCGTGGTCGTGGAAGTGAAGAAGTTCTTCTATGACTGGTGATGCTGCGTCTTGGAATCCTAGTTGGGCTGGATGTGCCATTAAGCTTGGGGCTAAAAGACATGCGGGGGTTTAACCCACAATTTGACCTTGACAAGGTGATGTAATATACGTTTTACTAATGTCTTTAGAAGGAAGTGACAGAGTGGTTATGTGGCTGGCTTGAAACCAGCATATGGGGGTTCAATTCCCTCCTTCCTCGTTAGTTTGATTGAACTTGAACGAATGCTGGTTCCTCGTATGTGTGGTAGGGAGGGGGGCAGCCGTGAAGTCACTCTACATTTGTTGTTGTTAGTTCAACAAATAGTACTTCTCGTTTAGCGGTGAAGGCTTCTCATAGAATAAATAAGAACATAATTACTGCTACTAATGAGATTAGTGATCCAATAGATGAAATTGTGTTTCATAGGGCGTAGGCGTCTGGGTAGTCAGAATATCGTCGTGGCATACCCGCTAGGCCTAGGAAGTGTTGTGGGAAGAATGTGAGGTTTACCCCAGCAAATATGACTGTGAAGTGGATTTTTGTTCAGGTGCTGTGAAGGGTGTATCCGGTTAGTAACGGGAATCAATGTACAAAGGCTGCTATAATGGCAAATACAGCACCCATAGATAATACATAGTGGAAATGTGCGACTACATAATAAGTGTCATGAAGAACAATATCAAGTGATGAATTAGATAAGACAATTCCTGTGAGTCCCCCCACTGTAAACAGGAAAATGAATCCTAGGGCTCATAGTATGGGTGTTTCTCATTTGATTGATCCTCCGTGGAGTGTGGCTAGTCAGCTAAACACTTTTACACCTGTTGGGATTGCAATGATTATTGTTGCAGATGTAAAGTATGCGCGGGTGTCAACGTCTATTCCAACGGTGAATATATGGTGAGCTCATACGATAAACCCTAGAAGACCGATAGCCATTATGGCTCAAACTATCCCCATGTAACCAAATGGTTCCTTTTTACCAGAGTAGTAGGCTACAACATGAGAGATGATTCCAAATCCTGGGAGGATAAGGATGTAAACTTCTGGATGGCCAAAGAATCAAAACAGGTGTTGGTAGAGGATTGGGTCTCCCCCTCCTGCCGGGTCAAAGAATGTGGTGTTGAGGTTTCGATCTGTTAGGAGTATTGTAATTCCGGCAGCTAAAACAGGTAATGACAGGAGGAGAAGAACGGCAGTTACGAGTACGGATCAGACGAACAGAGGTGTTTGATATTGGGAAATGGCTGGGGGTTTCATATTAATAATTGTGGTGATGAAGTTGATTGCCCCGAGGATCGATGAAACACCTGCTAAATGTAGTGAGAAGATTGTTAGATCTACTGATGCTCCTGCATGAGCCAGGTTTCCTGCCAGGGGTGGGTAGACTGTTCATCCTGTTCCGGCCCCGGCTTCAACACCAGAAGAAGCTAGTAAGAGCAGGAATGATGGGGGTAGGAGTCAGAAGCTTATATTATTTATTCGCGGGAATGCTATGTCTGGGGCTCCGATTATTAGTGGTACGAGTCAATTTCCAAATCCTCCGATGAGGATGGGTATTACTATAAAGAAGATTATTACAAATGCGTGAGCAGTTACGATAACATTGTAAATTTGATCATCACCGAGAAGTGATCCGGGTTGACTAAGCTCGGCCCGAATTAGGAGGCTTAGGGCAGTTCCCACTATTCCGGCTCAGGCACCAAATACGAGATAAAGGGTACCAATGTCTTTGTGGTTGGTAGAGAAGAATCAGCGCGTGATTGCCACAGGTAGGGTGGCCGAGTGCTTAGGCGGTGGGTTGTAGCCCCGAAGACAGAGGTTTAAGTCCTCTCCCTGTCAGCCCCGTGGTGAAGAACACATTGAATTGCAAATTCGAAGGCGTAGACTAATACTCTGCCGGGGCTTTTCCCGCCTTGCTGGGTTAGGCGGCGGGAAAAGTAGATGGATGCTCGCTGGCTTGAGCGCTTAGCTGTTAACTAAGAGTTTGTAGGATCGAGGCCTTCCCATCTAGTGAGGCCTTAGCTTAATTAAAGCGTCTGATTTGCAATCAGAAGATGTAAGTTAATCTCTTGTAGGTCTTAATCAGGGACTAGAAGATTTTCACTTCTACTTAGAGCTTTGAAGGCTTTTGGTCTAATATTATCCTAAGTCCCTAGGTGGATAGCATTATAATGGTGGGGGTTACGGGTAGTAGTCCCAGGGTGGCTGTAATAAATAGGGCGAGTGGCAGGGTGGTTTGGGTTGTTTTGGTTCGTCAGGGGGTGATTGAGTTGGTTGTGTTGGGGGAGATAGTTAATGTCATTGCGTAGCACAGTCGTAAATAGAAGTATAGGCTAATTAGTGCGGTTAAGGCTATTGTTGTGGCGACGATGGGCAGGTCTTGTTTTGTTAGCTCTTGTAGAATTATTCATTTTGGTATGAACCCTGTGAGTGGTGGGAGGCCGCCTAGTGAAAGTAGGACCAGGGCGGTTGTAGATGCGAGCACGGGGCTTTTCGATCAGGTTGTTGCAAGTGTATTGACTTTGGTTGTTATTGATATTTTTAAGGTTATGAATGTTGCTGAGGTTATGATAATGTATGTTCCTAGCGCAAGGAGGGTGAGTTGTGGGGCGTACTGAATCACAATAATTATTCACCCTATGTGGGCGATTGAGGAGTAGGCTAGGATTTTTCGCAGCTGGGTTTGGTTTAGTCCTCCTCATCCCCCCACCAGTGTAGATGTGACTCCTAGAAGAGTTAGTAGTAGTGGGTCGATATTTTGTGCTGTTTGGATAATTAGTGCAACCGGGGCAAGTTTTTGTCAGGTGGATAAGATTAGCCCTGTTAACAGGTCCAATCCTTGTAGGACTTCTGGCATCCAGAAGTGTACGGGTGCAAGTCCGATTTTAAGTGCCAGAGCGGCTGTAAATATTGTGCTAGCGAGAGGGTTTGAGAGGTTGTTGATATTTCATTCTCCTGTTATTCATGCGTTTGTTGTGCTTGCGAATAAGATTATTGCTGCCGCGGTGGCTTGGGTTAAGAAGTATTTTGTGGTTGCTTCAACTGCACGGGGGTGGTGGTGTTGTGCTATTAAGGGGGCAATTGCTAGTGTATTAATTTCCAGACCTATTCAGGCTAGAAGTCAGTGTGAGCTGGCAAAGGTTAAGGTAGTCCCTAACCCCAGGCTGGATAGTAGGACTGTAGGTACATATGGGTTCATTGGCGGAGGAGGGACTCTAACCGTCATGCTCGGGGTATGGGCCCGAAGGCTTTATTAGCTGACCACGCCTGTAGAAAGTGGTGTAAAGGAAGCACCAAGAGTTTTGATCTCTTGAGTATGGGTTCAATTCCCTTCTTTCTAGAAACTGAGGGGATTTTAACCCCTGTAGTTCACTCTATCAAAGTGGTCCTTGGGTGCTCGGGCACAGTTTCCTTGTTATAGTTGTGGGGGGAGCCCTGCCAGGGCGATTGGCAGGGCGGTGTGTCATAGAACGAAGGCGAGTGTGAGAGGAAGAAAGTTTTTTCAGACTAGGTGTATGAGTTGGTCGTATCGGAATCGGGGATATGAGGCTCGCACTCATAGGAATACAGCTGATAGTAGTGCAGCTTTAATCATAAGATTGACTGTTGTGAGTTCGGGGATGCTGGGGATATGTGAGGCTCCTAAAAATAATACGGCCGATAGGGTATTTATTAAAAGGATGTTGGCGTACTCAGCCAGGAAGAAAAGCGCAAAGGGTCCCCCTGCATATTCTACGTTAAAACCAGATACTAGTTCTGACTCCCCCTCTGTTAAGTCGAATGGTGCCCGGTTTGTTTCAGCTAATGTTGAGATGTATCATATTGCGGCTAGGGGCCATGCGGGGATGAGTAGTCAAATGCTTTCTTGGGTGGTATTGAATGTTTGTAGGGTGTACCCCCCTGAAAAGATAATTACAGAGAGAAGGATTAGTCCTAAGCTCACTTCATAAGAGATTGTTTGGGCCACGGCCCGTAGGGCCCCGATTAGTGCGTACTTTGAATTTGATGCTCAGCCTGATCCTAGAATTGAGTATACTGCAAGGCTTGAGAGGGCGAGGATAAATAGGATTCCTAGGTTGAGGTCAATTATTGGGTAGGGCATGGGGATTGGTGCTCATAGGATTATGGCCAGAGTCAGTGCGAGCACGGGGGCAGCTAGGAATAAAAGTGGAGATGCTGTGGATGGGCGGACGGGTTCTTTGGTAAATAGTTTTACCCCGTCAACAATGGGTTGAAGGAGTCCATAAGGTCCTACTACATTTGGCCCTTTTCGTAGCTGTATATAGCCTAATACTTTTCGTTCAACCAGTGTTAGGAAGACCACTGCTAGCAGCACTGGTACGATGTAGGCTAGTGGGTTAATTAAGTGGGTGATTAGGGTGTTTAGCATAAACTGGGAAGAGGATTTGAACCTCTGGCTAAAAGGGCTTAGGCCTTTCGCAATTAACCATGCTCTGCCACCCCAGTATGTCCTTATTTTGGCTGGTTAGGGTTTTGGCCCTCCCTTTGTTTTATTTATTTGTCTGCATAAATTAGGGGTGAGGCGTGCTTTAAGCATGGGCCCCTCTTTCCCGATCCTTTCGTACTAGGAAAAGTAGCGTTACAGATAGAAACTGACCTGGATTGCTCCGGTCTGAACTCAGATCACGTAGGACTTTAATCGTTGAACAAACGAACCCTTAATAGCGGCTGCACCATTAGGATGTCCTGATCCAACATCGAGGTCGTAAACCCCCTCGTCGATATGGACTCTGGGAGAGGATTGCGCTGTTATCCCTAGGGTAACTTGGTTCGTTGATCGGCTTTGTTGCCGGATCGTGTTTGGTCAGATGTTCTGCGGCTTAGAGATGTCTCTCTTAGATTTAGGAGGTTTATCCCGGTCCACTGGGAGGCTTTTTTTTCCTCCGTGGTCGCCCCAACCGAAGGTAAAACATCATATCCCATAAAGTTTTTGGGCTTAGTTGAGTTGTTTAGTATGGGTTGAGTTTTGTACCTTAAGCTCCAAAGGGTCTTCTCGTCTTGTACTATTATACCCGCTTCTGCACGGGTAGATCAATTTCACTGACCTGAAAGGGGAGACAGTTAAGCCCTCGTTTGGCCATTCATACAGGTCTCTATTTAAAAGACAAGTGATTGCGCTACCTTCGCACGGTCAGGATACCGCGGCCGTTAAACTTATCGTCACTGGGCAGGCTGGACCTCCTATACTTGGCTGCGTCGCAGGAGGCGATGTTTTTGGTAAACAGGCGAGGCTTGTGTTTGCCGAGTTCCTTCCCTTTCTTTCAGTCTTTCCTTTAGTGCACTCCAGTGTGGGGGTAACGATGGGCGGATTGTGGATTTTTCTTGGTCTTTTTGTAGTCCACATTGCTCTCTTGGGTTGAGTTCGTTAATTGCCAATGGTGGGTCCGATTTTGCTTACACTTGTGCTTGGAGAAGGGCGGGCCTTCTTGTTACTCATTTTAGCATAGTCTCTCCCATGTGGGCATGGGTTGGCCTAGTAGTAATTAGGGGAGTAAGATTATTTATCGGGATAATAAATTTCTTTCCGTCTGAGCTTTAACGCTTTCTGTTTAGGTGGCTGCTTTTAGGCCCACTGAAACGGTATATTTTATATATTATGATCTTTATCCTCCTGGAAAGGTTGTGTCCTTTGTTAAAGGGGCTGTACCCCCTTTAACTAACTCTCATATGTATCTCTTGGTGTCTTGTTTGCGTTTTGACTTGAGGGGTATGAGGCTGAACTTCTATTCATCTCTTAGGCAACCAGCTATCACCAGGTTCGGTAGGTCTGTCACTTCTACCCGGAGCTCTTCCCACTCTTTTGCCACAGAGACGGGTTGGCCCTTAATAGGCTGTCTCGGGGTAGCTCACCTGGTTTCGGGGTTTCGAACTAAAGGTCTCTTTGCTTGGGTGTACTGGCTAAATCATGATGCAAAAGGTATAGGGTTTAATCTTTGCTTTTTTGTGCTTATATGGGCTGTTTCACCCCTCTTTCAGCTTTCCCTTGCGGTACTATCTCTATTGCTTTGTGTGACCTTTTCTGTCTCCCATACTCAGGTAAAAGAATGGTTTAAGTTTTTGGTGTAGGCTTATTTTGTTTATTTATATTTTTCAGTTATTGATGGGTTAAGCTAGCGGCTTGGCTCAGGACGACCCAACTTGCATGGATGTCTTCTCGGTGTAAGTGAGATGCTTGACTAACTCAGCCACGTCCTGGGTTTGGTCCAAGTGCACCTTCCGGTACACTTACCATGTTACGACTTGCCTCCCCTTGTTGATGTTATTGCATTAAGTATTTTTGATGTGTTTTGACGGGGAGGGTGACGGGCGGTGTGTACGCGTCTCAGAGCCGGGTTCAAAGGGACACTCTATTTCCCTTTTACTACTAAATCCTCCTTCAAGCACTGTTTTCATTGTGCATGTTCGTAATGTTCTGTAATAGAAAATGTAGCCCATTTCTTCCCACTCCATGCGCTACACCTCGACCTGACGTTTTGGGCTGTGCCCATTTTGCTTACTTTTTTCCCTTCACAGGGTAAGCTGGCGACGGCGGTATATAGGCTGGGGAGGCTAGAAGTGGTGAGGTTAAACGAGGATTATCGGTTCTAGAACAGGCTCCTCTAGGGGGGTCTGAGACACCGTCAAGTCCTTTGGGTTTTAAGCTGTTGCTCGTAGTACCCTGGCGGACATCTGATTGTAGGCGGATGTCTTGGTTTACGACTGAGCATAGTGGGGTATCTAATCCCAGTTTGTTTCTCAGCTTTCGTGGGGTCAGGTGGGTTATTAAAGCTACTTTCGTGTATAGGGCTTCGGGCTCCCAGGAGCGTATGACGGCCAAGGGGCCATTTGGCTTTAAAAATTGTTTATCCTTAACCACCCTTTACGCCGTTGTAATATCAACTAGGGCCTCTCGTCTAACCGCGGTGGCTGGCACGAGTTTTACCGGCCCTGTTAACACTAACTAAGTCAAGTTTTCACTTATGGCTTAATGTTTATCACTGCTGAATTCCCTTGGGGGTGTGGCTTGGCTAGGCGTCTTGGGCTAATGATTGTGCCTGATGCCCGCTCCTCGTCCCCGGGCAGGGGGATTGAGGGCATACTCACTGGGCTGCGGAGACTTGCATGTGTAAGTTGAGTTATAGCTGATAGTAAGGTCGGGACCATGCCTTTGTGCACGTGGGGTTTTTTAGGACCCATCTTGGCATCTTCAGTGCCATGCTTTGTATTAAGCTACACTAGC